TATGAATGACCCAATATCGAATACTGGTAATAATATCAGCAAAAGAACGTTCTCCTGTGCTTCCAGACATGCTCAGCTCCACATATTCTTGTACAGTCAAAGGGGGATCGATTCCGTAAAAGATGAGAGATCAGTAAAAGGCAATCACTGAAATGGAATCTTTGTAGGACCGTCAATGTTGTACCGAGGGCATCTTTAGAGTATACCGAATCAGTATAGCTATCCTTCTTCTGACACAGCAACGCAATTTGAATCATTATCGCAAGGAAAGGAAGTGCTAAATAATTTATTTCTTCCTTGTTGATGTAAAATGATACTGTATTGTATTTAATAGAAAATTTTGACAATGAATACAATGAAAGAGATTATTATATTGCCACAATTTTTAGTAGATGCGAGATCAACAAATTTCCTTTTCATGGTTGTAGAGACAGTTTTTTGTTGGAATCTTCTCTTTTTTACTTTTTCATTTTAAGAAATTGCTTAATCTCCAGTAACAAATACCATTAGTAGATCCTATTCGATGAAAGAAATCGAAGAAAGAATAAAAAATTTGGATTAATAGTTGTAATGAATTCTTCGAAAGGATCAGGCTTTTTTTTAACATATGCAAAGAAAACATGGAAAAATTGTATTCCATAATAATGGAATTCACAACTAATAATTCAAAAATAAAACGATTTTGGAATTTAGTTAGACGAACCTGTTCGTATTATTAGTTTTGGCTCAACACATCGGTTGATAGGAATCGCGATCCGTTTCATTTTCTATGCCTGTCGCTTTAGCTTTGTTCATGCCGTCTATATCTATAATGGTCTATAATGATAGATGAATCAAAAACGTTCAATTGAAGTTATTCTTTCAATTGGTATTTTTGTATATCCTCTTATTTTACAAAAATAAAAACTTAGGTAAATGCTTTAGAAACATATGTATAAAAATACTATATAATATATCCTGTTCATGCTTACTATAACTAGTTATTTTGGTTTTCTACTAGTAGCTTTAACTATAACTTCAGCTCTCTTTATTGGTCTGAGCAAGATACGACTTATTTAAAATTTCTAGTTGAAAGAAAGAATTCAGAAAGGAAATCCTTCGGTGAGATTCTGTGTATTCTATAGGTACTTACCACATCAATTGCAAATTCTTGGTATTGAGATTCACGTCAATTCGGATTAATATTTAGGTATATATTTATTACCTCTTTTTTTCTCCTTTTCAAAAAATTCAAATGATTGAAGTTTTTCTATTTGGAATCGTGTTAGGTCTAATTCCTATTACTTTGGCTGGATTATTCGTAACTGCATATTTACAATATAGGCGTGGTGATCAGTTGGACCTTTGATTAGTTAACATTTCCTTTTTTGATTGGCCTCCTCCTTTCTTTAATCTACAGGAGGTCAAATTCGAATTGCTGTGCAAGTTACTGAACCCCTTTCAGTCTAATTCGATCCACGAAGGAAAAATCACGCTCTGTAGGATTTGAACCTACGACATCGGGTTTTGGAGACCCACGTTCTACCGAGCTGAACTAAGAGCGCTTTCTTATTAGAATAGATAATACTCTAAAGGTAAAGAAAAGGATTCTTTTTCTAACCCTCATCCATTTTGAATGCATAGTTTTAGAAAAAGAAGATGAACGAGTCCGTCCAATTTGACTCGACTCAATTGATTCCTCGTTACTGCTCAACTAAGCGGTAATAGGTAGGGATGACAGGATTTGAACCCGTGACATTTTGTACCCAAAACAAACGCGCTACCAAACTGCGCCACATCCCTTGAATTGTTATACAGTGTCATTGTAGAGAATTCCTGTCTTGTTTTCCACATCCCTATTTCTCCATTGCGAAACACACTTTTTCCGGCCATTTCGTCTTTTTAGTCTCATTTAACATATACTCATCATTTAACATATAATAATAAAATAACATATAAAAATAAGAAACGAAAGATCGTTGTACATTTCAATTGAAATGAACTTCACTTTTTATTAGGGATTCCGTGTCCAACTCGTACAACTCTAAGTACACCTTACCTACACACGCATCTGATCATATATGCATTTTATGTATTACAATAAATAAAAAGGAGGTTTTTCAATGCGAGATCTAAAAACATATCTCTCCGTGGCCCCAGTACTAAGTACGCTGTGGTTCGGGGCTTTAGCAGGTCTATTGATAGAGATTAATCGTTTTTTCCCGGATGCGTTGACATTCCCCTTTTTTTCATTCTAGTTATTTACAGCGGAAGGAGTGACGAAGATTAGAAATAGAATCCAATATCGGTGACTAATCCCTACCCCTCTCTTTTTTTTTCTCTTTTTTCCCTTTTATTCTTATTTTTTATTTTAAAATAAGGGACGAAAGAGAAAGAATAAAACTGGATTCAACGTCGGCGGGACTCGGGTTCAAGTTCAAATTAAATGTTAAATGAATAAATGAAGGCATGGGAGTAGAGTCTAGTAGAAAATGCGGGTCAAGGGCAAGAATACAAGATCTTTAACTGAAATACCTTACTTCAGGTTGAAATAAAATTTTCATTTCAAATCATTGTCTTTCTTATACTATGGTTTTGCTTTGATTTATTATTACTTTATCTTTATTGATTAGGATCTTTTAGAATTGGATTTCAAGTTAGTAACTTTGATTTGTTTTTTTTTCCTTGCTTTCTTTTTCTTAGTTTCGAATCAAAATAAAATAGAAATAGAAGAGTTGAGTAAATCAAAAATTAAAATTCAAAGGAGGTTCATGGCCAAGAGGAAAGACGCACGAGTAACAGTGATTTTGGAATGTAACAGTTGTATCCGAAACGGTGTTAAGAAGGTATCAACGGGCATTTCCAGATATATTACTCAAAAAAACCGGCACAATACGCCTAATCGATTAGAATTAAGAAAATTCTGTCCCTATTGTTACAAACATATGATTCACGGGGAAATAAAGAAATAGATCGAACCAAATATGTCTTATCCCTTCCTTGAAAGCGGAAAAATGACATTATATAGAACATATTTCAAAAAAAAAAATCCAATTTTGGGTTAAAATGACAATTAAGAAATAGGATTATCGGGATAAGAAATAAACTAAACAAACAAACCATGGATAAATCCAAGCGACCTTTTCTGAAATCCAAGCGATCTTTTCGTAGGCGTTTGCCCCCGATTCAATCGGGGGATCGAATTGATTATAGAAACATGAGTTTAATTAGTCGATTTATTAGCGAACAGGGAAAAATCTTATCTAGACGAGTGAATAGATTGACCTTGAAACAACAACGATTAATTACTATTGCTATAAAACAAGCTCGTATTTTATCTTTGTTACCCTTTCTCAATAATGAGAAACAATTTGAAAGAACCGAGTCGACCTCTAGAACTACTGGTCTTAGAACCCGAAATAAATAGGCTTATTCTTTGTTCACTTGAATCAAAATTCCAATCCGAACTCAAACGCGAATTGGTATTGTGTTCGAAAAATCCGAGAATCCAGATTTTATTATCGTGTCGTAAGAAAAAGAACGAATCCCCCAAAAATCTTTTTTTTTTTTTTTTAACGTGTTCATTCATTTTGACTACTTTAGTACATTTTCTCATAGTCATTTTGACTCCACCTTCCCGGAGTTCATTCTCCGGGGAACTCCATTTAGATTATTCCGGTGTATTCTTTCCGATCTACTTCTTTTCTGATTTCGTTGGAAATCATATAAAGACAATTCCTATTTGATATAGCTATTTGGGCTAGTATTTTACGATTAAGAAGCAACTGTCTCTTGTAGAGATCATGTATGAATTTACTATAACTATAGGATACTCCCCTTTCTCGAATTATTGCGTTTATCCGGGTGATCCACAAACGGCGAAAATTTCTCTTTTGCTTCTCCCTATCTCGATGAGCCGAAACCAAAGCTCTTATTTTCTGTTGAGTAATAGTCCGAGTAAGTCTTGAATGAGCCCCTCGAAAGCTTGATGCAAATAAACGAATTTTTGTTCTACGTCTCCGAGCTATATATCCGCGTTTAATTCTGGTCATTGAATAAATAAAACTTTGACAAATAACTAATTGATTTCTTTTCTTTCAGTTATTCTTTTCCTTCGTCCTGGTCTATTAATAACCAAACGGATTTTTCCAATGTATAAAATAGAAATTCCAATGGCTTTGGCTACTATAACCTTCCCGACCACGATTTTTTCTTTTTTTTTTTAGGTATTTTACTGCGAAATACGAAAGAACTCAGAAATTTTCTTTGACTAGATGTCAAAAAAAGAAATAAAAATTGAATGGATAAATAAATAGTGGGTTCCGTCGTTTCTATGGTTATTTCTTAAACGGTGAGGTCTTCTCTATACACCGGAGCCTTTAATTCATTTAATCAATGTTATTGGTAACTTGTATAGTTCACACCACACTCTTTGGCTCTACCCATGAATTATCCAGTAATAGGTCTTTCACAATGAGACCTACCTATACAGTAACGGTATTTAATTATGAAAGTTAGCTCGGTAGCTGACCCTCGTAGTCCGTTCTTAACTGAGTGGGAACTTCATTTTTATGTTTTTTTTTTTATTTTCATAAGATTTCCTCCGCTTAATGGATAACCGTTTGCTACCAATGGGGAATTGCTTTTCGTCTTAAATTCAGGTGATTGGATTTGCACCAATGAAAACCATAAACTTCATACACAATAAAGGGATCAATTTGTTTATTTTTCATTTAATTTTTTAATTGAATATTTTATATAGTGAATGGAGTTCCGTCTTCCATTCTATCCTATTCACCGGTACTGATCATTCATACTGGAAAGCGGCTTTCTTGCTTTTTTGTCCCAGCTCATGATCTAAACGAGTCGCACATACACCCTAGTACATGTTCCTCGACGCTGAGGACATCCCCGAAGAGCGGGGGATTTCGTCACATTTCGAATTGGCTGTCTTGTATTTCTAATAAGTTGTTTAATAGTTGGCATGTTGAATCATATACATAATGGGCTGGTTTAGATTGATCCTAACCGGATTATTATGATTATGCATTTTTTCTATTTAATAGAATCTTGGAGATATAATCCCGACTCGCAGATTTCCACAAAATCTATTTTTTTTTCATTCAACTGCTACAAGATCAACAATTCCGTAAGCTTGGGCTTCTGTTGCTGACATAAAAACGTCTCTTTCCATGTCTTCAGATACAACCCATAATGGTTTGCCCGTCCTTTGTACATAAACCCTTGTGATGGTTTCGCGCAGTTTCAACAGTTCTTCCGCTTCCAGGATAAACTCTCCCGTTTGCGCCTCATAAAAAGAACTCGCAGGTTGATGGATCATTACCCTGATGGTAGAAGGTTTCTCTATCTGGTGTGATGAAACGAACAGAAAAGAAAGATAAAGACTAATAGGAAAAAAGATAGAATTCAACAACCGTACGGGCATCCTTTTTTGTGCATTGCATACGGCTCTACAATCAAATTGACTCTTACTTTCCATTCAAGAAAGCTAAAAAAAGAATCTATCAGCCCCAGATGGTTAAATAAATGATCAAATTGCCACCCTTCTTTTCGGAGTAGTTAAAAAATACTATGATGGCTCCGTTGCTTTCTATTTTCAAATGGATTTTTTTGTCTTTGATTGAGCAATCCCAAAGTTTCTTTTTGATCCAACAAAAAAGGAAAAATCTTGTTTTTTTTCGCACTCTTTTTTTATAACATGAATTAAGAGCCCTTCGGTGTGAAACCGATGTGAAAACAAAAAAGTTTGTGACGCTAAACCGGGCTCCCGATAGATAAAAAAAATCGGAAATACCTTTTATCTCATACTACTCTCTCGATACATAATCAAATCTTTTGAAAAAAAAACAATACAAAATTTTTTCATATCGAATTCGACGTGCCATGCTATTATTACTTAATGTTCATATGGCGAAGGCATAGTTTTCTTTTTTCTCTCAAATAAAAAAACCTCATTGGCGCCAAGCGTGAGGGAATGCTAGACGTTTGGTAATTTCTCCCCCAACTAATATAAAAGATCCCATTGACGCGGCTAATCCCATGCATATTGTATGGACCTCTGGTCGCACAAATTGCATAGTATCATAAATAGCTACTCCAGGTATTACCCACCCGCCAGGAGAGTTTATAAACAAATAAAGAGCTTTGGTATCATCCTCTATACTGAGATATACCATAAGACCAATAAGTTGATTCGAGATCTCGCTATCAACTGCTTGGCCTAAAAAGAGTAATCTTTCTCGATAAAGTCGGTTGATTAGGATCAAATTGTATCCCTTAGGAACCGTACAGGCACCTTTTGATGCATACGGTTCAAAAAAAAGAATCAATGTATAGATTCCAGGGCTCCTTCTTTTTTTCCTATTCTTTTTTCTAGCAAACAGGTTTTTCCAAGTTGGAACGAAAGGGCTTTTTTCTTCAATTTTTCAATAAAAAAAATTTTGGACTTCTTTGATTTCTTCCTTATAATAGAAAAAAGTCAATAAACTTTTTGAATAAACTTCTCATTGATGTATTGTTTCATCGAGATTCAATCCAAATCGCGATGGGATTTTCTTGTTCCTGAGTGGGTCTCTTTCATCTTGTTAGGTTTATGCTCTACTCCGGGTAAAGATCCGCCCTCTTTTGATTTGTGCATATAGGACAAATCTTCTCATCACCATTTCTTTTTGTTATGACTTTACAAATAACAACCGAGAATCTTTTATGATACACGTAGTAATCGTAGATATTTGGGTTTTTTCTAAACGGAGCCTGGATACTTCATTTTTTTAGTCCAACCAAAGTCAACCATAAATGATTCTAATTGAAAATAGTACTATGAATCCCCCCAAACAATGGATTTCACGCTCCAATTTTTTGATGATTCGATTTCTTTTTCTTGGGCGAAAGGGAGGATATCTCGATCGGGGGAGAGAACGGGGAAATCCCACATGACCCAATATATCTGACAAGTCGCACTATACGTCAACCCAAGATGCATCTTCCTCTCCAGGACTCCGGAAAGGTACTTTTGGAACACCAATAGGCATGAATTGAAAGAAAAAAGAACTAAATACTATATTTCACTTTGATGGGGAAACGTAACAATATGGTTTTATTGTCGTTATAATATTATATTGGCTTTATTATATTTATTTTATCCATACAATAGCAAAATTTGGAAAGAAGGACAAATAGTCCCTTCTAATGATAAATATGGATAGACGCATTTACTCATAGAAAATGGTATCAACCTCCCATTGCATATTGGTACTTATCGAGTATAGAATAAATCTGCTTCTCTTTTTTCCTACGAACAGAATCGAATAAATATGAACCTAACTCTTGTTCGGAAATAATCCACTCAACAAGGGAGGTCTATAGGATAGTTATAGTCTTTTCCAATGCAATAAAGTTAGTTAGTGTCTATTTTTCTTTGAGAAAGGGGTGTTTTCCATGGGTTTGCCTTGGTATCGTGTTCATACCGTTGTATTGAATGATCCCGGCCGGTTGCTTTCC